CTATGTCAATTAAAGGGACTAAAAAATCAATAAAGTATTCCATTCCAAATTTGTAAATGGGGGGATAGTCCTATGCATTGTGGATGGCTTACTTAATAATACTTAATAATTTAATTAATAATTAAGATTCCTTGCCGATACTCTAATAAAAAAGAAATCTATTTAATGAATAGTATAAGATCTATTGAGTTCTCTTCGCACTCCTTTATGAAAGAGTAGAATGAGAAAGCTAATGAATCTTGAAACCCATTGATAAAAGAAAAAATAGGATAAATACTATGGTTAGGGAATAAAGGAGGGTTTGGGGATAGAGGGACTTGAACCCTCACGACTTATAAAGTCGACGGATTTTCCTTTTACTAGAAATTTCATTGTTGTCAGTATTGACATGTAGAATGGGACTCTCTCTTTATCCTCGTCCGATTAATCCTCTTTTTAAAAGATCTCAAAAACAATGAATTGAAGGATTTAATTACACCTCGATTCGTTAGAATAGCTTCCATTGAGTCTCTGCACCTATCCTTTTCATTTGGGTTCTAGTTTGAGAACCACTTGTTTTTTCAAAAAAGGGATTTGGCTCAGGATTGCCCATTTTTCATTCCAGGGTTTCTCTGAATTTGGAAGTTACCACTTAGCAGGTTTCCATACCAAGGCTCAATACAATCAAGTCCGTAGCGTCTACCGATTTCGCCATATCCCCATTTTCCTTTTTTTCTTTGAAACCCGGATTCCTTGTGTAATTTCTTACATCTCTTAGTTTTTTTTTGAATCATTGAATTCATTATTCGACCTAGTCTAGCAACTCGTCTCTATTCGAGAGACCCCGCTTATTGCAATTCAGAATTGAATTGATTCTACTGTTGATATATTTGCAATTCAATCAGAATCAATATATCCAAAAGTTTTTCTCTCCCCCCCCCCTTTTTCCTTTTTTAGAGTATTCTAAATCATACTATAACGCTTGATATTCATTCTTTTTTTTTCTAATCAGAATTTAAAATTTCATTTGTTATGATTCTATCTTTTCCTTAGTGAAATATTAATCCTTAAATTATTAACAAATAAAAAAAAAATATTTTTAAAAATGTATATAATGGTCGAATGAAAATGCAAAAAGATTCCCATTTTCTCTTTATTATTCATTTGGAATAGATTCTATTATAAAAATAGATTTGCGAGTTAGAGAAATAAAAAGTGAAATATATTCTATAATCCTATTTAAGAATATCGTTTAGTTAAGCATATCAAGCTAACTTTATCTTTATGAAATTCTAGTATTTTTTTTTCTAATTCTAAATAGAATCTCAAATTTTGAACTAGTTAATAACTAAGATTAATAATTAAGATCTGCCATTTTATGGATTTCCTATATATATTTCTATTTGTTACACTATTTCTGTTATGTAAGCCCACTTAGCTCAGAGGTTAGAGCATCGCATTTGTAATGCGAGGGTCATCGGTTCAAATCCGATAGTCGGCTTTTTTCTCTATCGATGTTCCATGAACAAGAATCCCTTTTTTTCTCCGAATTAAATTAAATGGAAAATCCCAGGGTCCATTATGTCGTTCTACCTTACAATTTTGCTAGATACAAAACATTAAAATAAATAATATATATACAAAAAATCCAGATGTTGATGAAATTCCATTTTTGGGGGTACTTTAGTAGATTTTATTCTGTTTAGCCTTTAGTTTAATTCAGTTTTAATTTCGATGTATTCTGTAATGTAAATACAATGAAATTTATTGTGTAAAATGTAATTTCAATAAAAAAAAGGAGTCTTCATGTCCCGTTATCGAGGACCTCGTTTAAAAAAAATACGCCGTCTGGGAGCTTTACCAGGACTCACTAGAAAAACGCCTAAATCCGGAAGTAATCTGAAAAAAAAATTCCATTCTGGGAAAAAAGAGCAATATCGTATTCGTCTTCAAGAAAAACAGAAATTGCGTTTTCATTATGGTCTGACAGAACGACAATTACTTAGATATGTACATATCGCTGGAAAAGCAAAAAAGTCAACAGGTCAGGTTTTACTACAATTACTTGAAATGCGTTTGGATAATATTGTTTTTCGATTGGGTATGGCTTCAACCATTCCTGGGGCCCGGCAATTAGTTAACCATAGACATATTTTAGTTAATGGTCGTATAGTTGATATACCAAGTTTTCGTTGCAAACCCCAAGATATTATTAGTACGAAGGATAACCAAAGATCAAAACGTCTGATTCAAAATTCTATTGCTTCATCCGATCCGGGCAAATTGCCAAAGCATTTGACGGTTGATACATTGCAATATAAAGGACTAGTACAAAAAATCCTAGATAGAAAGTGGGTCGGTCTCAAAATAAATGAGTTGTTAGTTGTAGAATATTACTCTCGTCAGACTTGAACTTAACGAAAAAGGAAAGGTTCATAGAATTTTTTTCCCCTTCCCCTTTCCCTGAACTAAATCGACCTAATGCTCTTAATTCGTATTTTCCCATTCACCTAGCAGAAATAGAGTAACCTTAGGATCTTTTTTCTTTTTTGTTATTTCCTCTATGTGTATTTTACATACCAAAGTAACTTGCTTTAGAGAATTTCTAGTAACTTGCTTTAGAGAATTTCTATTAAATAAAGGTATTATTGCTGAACTAAAATAAATTGTTATTTGATTTGATACATTGTAATTGGTAACGTTGATGAATTAAGAGAAACGGAAAGAGAGGGATTCGAACCCTCGGTAAACAAAAGTCTACATAGCAGTTCCAATGCTACGCCTTGAACCGCTCGGCCATCTCTCCTACATAATCTTATTATGGAAAATAAACTGAGTGAATAGCGAGTTTTCGTATTCCTGCAGTACAGGTACAGCCACAACCACTCGGGGATTCCATGGCTCTATTGGAAAAATTCTTATTATTCCATAAGAAAATAAAGGAACCCTAGAATTCTATTTGCATAAGGTACTTTACGCCATACAATCTAAACAAAAAAAAGGTATGGGATAATTTTTAAAACGCGAAATAGCTGATGAGAGAAATTGTTGTTGAGAAATTAGGAAAGTGGAATGAAATCCAATCTTACTCAACTATTTCATATCTCTTCTTGTCCAAACAGAAGGAAAAGGAGACAATTTGAGCTGAGCAGAAAATCCATACCTCTCTTATCCATTTAGAGCATATAGATCGATTCAAATGTTTTTATGTTATTTTGTGATAGAATGAAAAGAATTCTATATAGAATGGATTGGGAATTATGCCTAGATCCCGTATAAATGGAAATTTCATTGATAAGACCTCCTCGATTGTAGCCAATATTTTATTGCAAATAATTCCGACAACCTCAGGGGAAAAAAAGGCATTTACTTATTATAGAGATGGTGCGATTTGACTCTTTTTTTTTTTTTTGTTTTTTTTTTAGCCCTACCTACATCTCCAGTCTTACGAGAAAGAAAGGGGGTTCGCATAGAGAGAACAAAATTAGTAAAGGAAACCCGCGCTTGGGGAAGGTGAGGTGAACTAACAATTCCTTCTGTCGTGTATCCTCGATTGATGTGGCCTTAGATGCTTCAATTGTAGATTTGAGTATTGAGCGAAAGGTTACACCTACAGGATAGGTTCTGTATTACAGGCCAATCCTACTCTACTAGGACCAATAGGCAGCATAGGGGAGAAAAGCACTACACCTCGAAATAGGAATCAACAACAGAAAAACTTTGTTAGAAATTAACCCTTTCCTGATCGGTATCAGGGTTGGGAAAAATGGTTGGGATAGCAAACAACCATCAGGTTTGTACTTTGGATACCCTTATAACCATCAAAGGTCGTTGAAGTGGCTAATTCCTCTAAATAGGAGGCGTTGAGAACAAAGAAATTCCTGGAGCTATCGTTTTCCTCTAGCATTAATAGAATTCATTGGTGTTAAGAAAAATCTCTTGGGGGAAGGTTGGCTAGAGATTTCTTGGAAAAATACCAGCCCCTTTCGGTCCATAATGAGTGGGACTAATTCTATTTTCATTCTATAGATTTTTTGCTTAGTACTATGTACAGAAGGGAGGAGCCGTATGAGATGAAAACCTCATGTACGGTTTTGGAACGGAGATTTTTTGAATAGAATGAACGACCGTAACGGATGTTGGCTCAATCCGAAGGAAATTATGCGGAAGCTTTGCAGAATTATTATGAAGCTACGCGACTAGAAATTGATCCCTATGATCGAAGTTATATACTATATAACATCGGCCTTATACACACAAGTAATGGAGAGCATACAAAGGCTTTGGAATATTATTTCCGGGCGCTAGAACGAAACCCCTTCTTACCGCAAGCTTTTAATAATATGGCCGTGATCTGTCATTACGTGCGACTATCTCCACTATAGAAAGAAGAAAAAAAAAAGATGAAATTTTCTAGTAAATACTAGAAAAAGGGCTTTCTACATAGGGATCGTCAAAACAATGATTTTGCCCTATCAGCTGTAGGAAGGAAGAACACTTCACGAGAATCAAAATAAGAAGAAAATAGAGCCTATACTACTACTCTATGGATAAAGTCTCAAATTGATAAAGAAAGCACCGTAAAGATCAATTAGTGAGCGACTGGGTCGATACAACTAAAAAAAACTGCTTAATTATACCAGGATCTGGGGCAAAATTTAGGAATCTGCTTATGTAATAGAGCCGATCCACTAAAGGATTAAGCAGCGGTGTAGTATCAGATCCCAAAGATAGTAAGTTCTTTTTTCTTTCTTATGGGAAAAAGTCTTTTTCAAGGATTCTATAGAAATTTCATATATGAAAGACACGAAACCGAGATAGTTACCTTTCAGAAAATTCGAACGAAGGATATAGGTCTATCTATGTTCCATTCTTCTGAAGGTGGGAGAAAAGATCAGACTGATTATTGATCAAAATTAGGGTTTGAAACTTAGGTAATTAACTTCTTCTGCTTAACCCAAGAAGAAATTGAATAGATTTTTGAGAAATCGAATTCAGTTAAGATAGGGGAAATTAAGATAGCAATTTCAGAGCCGTATGAGGTAGGAAACTCTCAAGTACGGTTCTAGGGGAAGGAACTGCCTATTCCGACCGAGGAGAGCAGGCCATTCTACAGGGTGATTCGGAAATTGCAGAAGCTTGGTTTGATCAAGCTGCTGAGTATTGGAAACAAGCTATAGCGCTTACTCCGGGAAATTATATTGAAGCACAAAACTGGTTGAAGATTACGAAGCGCTTTGAATTTGAATAAAACCACTCTCCATTTTCCTAAAATGGGTGATTTGGTTGTTGATCCATTAATCAAATAATTTTGGTAGGAAGATCAAATCAAGAATTTCATTATATCCCTTTCTTCTACCTTCGATTTTATATTATATTTCATAAGGATAAACAATAGGGATAGACTCTGGAACAGAAGTAATAAAGCAAATAAAAAGGGGCAATCTAAATATTCCTACCTAATATATCAGGATTATTTTTTTAATAATTCTAATGAGTTTCTTGGAATTTGTAATCGAATAAAAATATTTTTATTATGCTCACTCAAGGAAAGTAGATGTAGATAGGGGCTTATACCCTAAAAAAAAAAATACACTAGCTTCTTAAATTAAAACGTAAAAAAATATTTTTTTGTTACGTCGGGAAATAATTATCCAGGATAACCAATGTCCGTTAGGCACCTAATCCTTATGTCATAATAGATCCGAACACTTGCCTCGGATTGACTTCAATATATAATTGCTCCAGTGAATAACTAAAAAAAAATATATATATAGAAGGGTGGTAGATAGTAAAGAAAAGGACTAATCATAATATCTATCCTTCAAAGATTCACTAAAAAGACAGTTGGCGGGTCTCTTTGTATGTCTTGTCCGGAAAGAGGAGGACTTAATGATTATTCGTTCGCCGGAACCAGAAGTTAAAATTGTTGTGGATAGGGATCCTGTAAAAACATCTTTTGAGGAATGGGCCAAACCCGGGCATTTCTCAAGAACAATAGCTAAGGGCCCTGATACTACCACTTGGATCTGGAACCTACATGCTGATGCTCACGATTTCGATAGTCATACCGGTGATTTGGAGGAGATCTCTCGAAAAATCTTTAGTGCTCATTTCGGTCAACTCTCCATTATCTTTCTTTGGTTGAGTGGCATGTACTTCCACGGTGCCCGTTTTTCCAATTATGAAGCGTGGCTAAGCGATCCTACTCACATTGGACCCAGTGCTCAGGTAGTTTGGCCAATAGTAGGGCAAGAAATTTTGAATGGTGATGTAGGCGGGGGTTTCCGAGGAATCCAAATAACCTCCGGGTTTTTTCAGATTTGGCGAGCATCTGGAATAACTAGTGAGTTACAACTCTATTGTACGGCAATCGGTGCATTGATTTTTGCCTCGTTAATGCTTTTTGCTGGTTGGTTCCATTATCACAAAGCCGCTCCCAAATTGGCCTGGTTCCAAGATGTAGAATCCATGTTGAATCACCACTTAGCGGGGTTATTAGGACTTGGATCTCTTTCTTGGGCAGGACACCAAATCCATGTATCTTTACCAATTAATCAATTTCTTGACGCTGGAGTTGATCCTAAAGAGATACCACTTCCTCATGAATTTATCTTGAATCGTGACCTTTTGGCTCAACTTTATCCTAGTTTTGCCGAAGGAGCAACCCCCTTTTTCACCTTGAATTGGTCCAAATACGCAGAATTTCTTACTTTTCGCGGAGGACTAGATCCAATAACCGGTGGCCTATGGTTGAGCGATATTGCGCACCATCATTTAGCTATTGCTATTCTTTTCCTGATCGCTGGTCATATGTATAGGACCAACTGGGGTATTGGTCATGGGCTTAAAGATATTTTGGAGGCTCATAAGGGCCCATTTACAGGACAAGGACATAAGGGTCTCTATGAAATCCTAACAACGTCATGGCATGCTCAATTATCTCTTAACCTAGCTATGCTAGGCTCTACAACTATTGTTGTAGCTCATCATATGTACGCTATGCCCCCCTATCCATACCTAGCTACTGACTATGGTACACAACTTTCCTTGTTCACACACCACATGTGGATTGGCGGATTTCTAATAGTCGGTGCTGCTGCACATGCAGCCATTTTTATGGTAAGAGACTATGATCCAACTACTCGATACAACGATCTATTAGATCGCGTCCTTAGACACCGCGATGCAATCATATCCCACCTTAACTGGGTATGTATATTTCTAGGTTTTCACAGTTTTGGCTTGTACATTCATAATGATACCATGAGTGCTTTAGGCCGTCCCCAAGATATGTTTTCGGATACCGCCATACAATTACAACCCATCTTTGCTCAATGGGTACAAAATATCCATGCTGATGCGCCTGGCGTAACAGCTCCTGGTGCAACAACAAGTACCAGCTTAACGTGGGGAGGTGGCGAGTTAGTAGCTGTAGGCGGCAAAGTCGCTTTGTTACCTATTCCATTAGGAACCGCAGATTTTTTAGTCCATCACATTCACGCATTTACCATCCATGTG